AGTTGATTTACCAATAAGTCACGAAATGCTATGGTTCTTACATATGATTTTTGAATTTATTCAGAAGTAATTCGTCGAGATCGTGCACCTTTTTTCCTATTTATCCTAAATATACTATAACTATAAATAACTATAAATAAAGTAAAGTGCAGCCGGATGGATCCAACCTATTCTTGAAATACACAACCCGCACACACTCCCTTTCCAAAAAAAATCAATACACCAATCACTACACTTAGATTTATTGGATTTGTTGCTAAAATATCGGTATTAAACCCGAAACCCCCGGCGGATGGCCAATGGCGTGAGAAAACGAAAGAATCGGTTACATTTTTCATATGCTTTCCTCTTATAGATAGGACTGACAAAGAACAAAGTTCTTTTTCTATTACTTCGCTCACCCCTTTCTTTTTTGATCAATTTATTTATTTTTAATTGAATTTCCCCCTTTTAAATGGGAATAGATTAAATCTAGTAATTTCATTTAGGTTAGGTCTTAGGTCTCATTTCAATTGTGAAATATATCGTTTGTGGAAACGTTTCCTAAAAGGAAAAAGGTTTCCATTGTACTAAGCTAAGGACGGGAAGGAAGAAAGCGAGTGATCTGGTAATTCCTCATCCTCAAAGCAGTCCTTCCTGTAGTCTCAACAAATAAGTAATTATAGGAGTAAAGTGTTGATATAATTCGAAGAAGCAAACGGCAATTTAATTTCAAGTTAATAAAGAAAAAAAGTAAAATAAGTATGTAATCTAAGGTACTTTTTTACATTTCTAGGATTAAACAAAAGGATTCGCAAATAAAAGCGCTAATGCCACAACCAGTCCGTAAATTGTTAAAGCTTCCATAAAAGCTAGACTAAGCAATAAAGTACCTCGTATTTTACCCTCTGCTTCTGGTTGTCTCGCAATACCCTCTACAGCTTGGCCTGCAGCAGTACCTTGACCAACTCCGGGTCCAATAGAAGCAAGTCCTACAGCCAATCCAGCAGCAATAACGGAAGCGGCAGAAATCAGTGGATTCATGGTAAGTTCCTCGCACCAAAAAAAAAGAAATGGTTAATGATACAATCAACCAATGAATTATTACTTAATTTTATCATTAAGTTTGATCATTAAGATCTATTGGGTCGGAGTAACTAAAAACTAATGATAATATTACTGAATCGTCAGAATTACTTCGATATCTCGTTTTTTGTTTCTACCCACGATGAAGTTTTTGTAAATCCATATACATACGGCTCTAGTTATTGCATTTCTTTCCAACCATTCTTTCATTCCATCCTTCGTTCTTTACTCTTCTATATCCTTGAGTTCATCTGTTTTTTCATCCAATCCACAATCACAAATGAAACAGAAGAAAGGACTTGACTTATCTTGTAATCCATCTAATCTAAATGCAGTAAACTGCAATCAAATCAATATATGCAATGGATATCAATATGATCGATATCAACGATATCAATATATCAATATAACGATATCAATATGTATATCAATACATATATATATATATATATATTTTTTTTTTTTTTATTTATTTTGCTATATATATTGCTATCTATATATATTGCTATATATATATATTACATATATATAATAGCATATAGTTAGATATATATATAGTTAGTTAGTATATAGGTAAGGCATAAGGACTTCTATTTATATATAGATAGGACTTTATAACTAGTGAATATATAATATTACATATACATATTACATATACATTTCTTTCTTCCATAACGTAAACTGGCCACATTTTATATTGAATCGGATTATGGAATCATTCCTCGAAACCCACACAAAAAGTGGCTGGACTTATAGACATTACATACATCTAGTGTGACCTCCCCAACCCATCTTTTTTTTTTTACAATTCCGTAATATCGTTCATCTTCTCTCCTACGACTCTAGGTCATATATTCATACGTATTTATATCTATTATGTTCTCCAACCAAGCAGATTATCTTGAACCATGCATGAATTGGGATAAGCTAAAAAAAAGACTATTTCGAAAACTAGTCAATGATGACCCTCCATGGATTCGCCTATATAAGCCGCGGCTAACGTTGCAAAAATAAGAGCTTGAATACCACTTGTAAATAATCCAAGAAACATGACAGGTATAGGAACTACTGAAGGGACTAAAGAAACAAGAACAACAACTACTAATTCATCAGCCAATATATTCCCGAAAAGTCGAAAACTAAGAGATAAGGGTTTTGTGAAATCTTCTAGGATGTTAATTGGTAAAAGTATTGGAGTTGGTTTGATGTATTTCTCGAAATAACCCAACCCTTTTTTGGTAAGACCTGCATAAAAATATGCCACTGACGTGGGTAAAGCTAAAGCAACAGTAGTATTTATATCATTCGTGGGCGCAGCTAACTCCCCATGAGGTAACTGTATGATTTTCCAAGGTAAAAGGGCACCTGACCAATTAGAAACAAAAATAAATAGGAACATAGTTCCAATAAAGGGAACCCAAGGTCCATATTCTTCTCCAATCTGGGTTTTGCTCAAGTCTCGAATAAATTCAAGGACATATTCAAAGAAATTCTGACCGTCGGTCGGAATGGTTTGTGGATTCCGAACAGCTATGATGGCTGAACCTAACAAGATAGCAATTACGACCCAAGAAGTGATAAGTACTTGGGCATGGATTTGTAAACCTCCTATTTGCCAATAGAAATGTTGGCCTACTTCTACACCCGATATATCGTATAACCCCTTGAGTGTTTTAATGTAACATGGTATAACATTCATATTGTCCTCTGATAGAAATTGAACTTCAAAAAAGGAATTAGTTTGATTCAACCATTTCTTTCTCAACTCACCAACTTGAATCATTAATCATATATTTAGGATACCAAGAAATCACATAACATCATAATATATATCAATATCCCCAGTTCTTTTTTTTATCTATTTTTAAAAATTCAAAAAAAAGTAACCGATCCAATAAATCTATGGAGTTGCCCAATAATTAACATTAACTAATTTTATTATTCTTAATCTTAATCATAATCAACGATTTCTTATATAGCTAGAACGACCTTCACAAATTGCGGATACTAATTTGTTAAGAATCAATCGAATTGAAGCTATAGCGTCATCGTTGGCTGGAATCGAAATATCTGCAAGATCTGGGTCACAATTTGTATCGATTAAACAAATCGTTGGAATCCCCAAAACGGCACATTCTCGAAGAGCCGTATATTCTTCTTGCTGATCAACGATGATCACAATATCAGGCAATCCCGTCATATATTTGATCCCACCGAGATATGTTTGCAAGGTAGATAATTTTCTCTTCAACATTGCTGCATCTCTTTTGGGGAGACGGTTGAGTTTCCCCATCTTTTCTTCTGCTCTTAAGTCCCTGAACTTATAAAGTCTCGTTTCCGTAGTGGACCAATTCGTTAACATACCACCGAGCCATTTTTGATTAATAAAATGAGACCGAGCCCTTATTGCAGCTGATGCTACTGAATCCGATGCTTTATTTTTGGTACCGACGATTAAGAAGTTTTTTCCCCTACTTGCTGCATCAAAAACTAAATCACAGGCTTCTGATAAAAAACGAGCAGTTCTAGCGAGATTTGTAATATGAATACCTTTACGCTTTGCAGAAATGTAAGGGGCCATTCTAGGATTCCATTTCTTAGTACCATGACCAAAATGAACTCCTGCTTCCATCATCTCTTCCAAATTGATGTTCCAATATCTTCTTGTCATTTTTTCCCACACTTCCTTTTTGTTTTTTCTTTTTCGTATTATTAACAAAGAGACGAGGTACCTTGAAATAAATAATTGTTCCGACGGAACCTTCTACCGGGGATTGACCATTGATACACGGCACAAACCATAAATTTTTTTAATTACTTATTTTATTTATTACCAAATCAATAATCAGACCAGTATAGTTAAAAGATAGTTAAAGTGAAAATGAATCCGCTCTTAGGAATCATTAAATCGCATAAATGATTGTTCTGATGTCTCATGTAAATTTGTCTCATGGAAATTGTTTGTCGCGTAAGAACAAAATAATTCTCTATGGTGTAACAAAATATCTCTCATTTCCAACTCGAATAGATTTTTTCTTTTGATTTCCAAATAAATGTTTTTGTCTTGCCTTGAACGGTGCACAAATTTTTGGAATCCGGTACCAACAGGTATAATCCCCCCCAGAACAACGTTCTCTTTCAGGCCTTTCAACCAATCAATACGACCTCGTAGAGCAGCTTTTGCTAAAACTCGAGCGGTTTCTTGAAAACTTGCTTCGGATATGAAACTTTGAGTATTCAGAGACGCTCTTGTTATTCCCAATGAGATTGCCCGATAACAGATCGATTCGTCCAAAGCGCGCCCTGCTCGTTCCGCTCGCAACAATCCGATTAATTCTCCAGGCGAAAAAACATTAGACATTCCATCTTCTGAAACCAACACTTTTGATGTTACTTGACGTACAATAATCTCTATATGTCTATTATGGATCTGTACCCCCTGGGATCGATAAACCTTTTGGATCTTATTAACCAAAGAGATACGACTTTGGGCTATGGTTAGCTCAGCTCCAATCAAAAACCCCCAGGGGATCCCAAGAATTCTTGGTATACGCTCGTTCCAACCTTCAACTCTCCTTTCGAGGTTCATCGATATTGAATCAATCGAACGCACTTCTAAGATTTGTTCTACTTTTGGAAGACCTTGCGTTATGTCACCAGATCTCGATTTTTCATATATAAATGTAACTAATGTATCTCCTTCGTAAAGGATTTTCCCATAATGACCATGAACAGTTGCTCCAGGAGTAGCCAAATAAGACTTAGCCGATCTTATAACTAAAAAGTCGACATTAACAATTAAAATTTGACCAGATTTTTTTACGTGTGGTTCGTATTTAAATAGACATACATTTTCACAAATAAATTGTCCAAGGCTAATTTTGATCGATGTCTCTTCACAATAATCATGATGGAGAAAGCACCAATTCAAATGG